CTAAACAAAGAATAATAAACTTTTCCGTATCTTTAAGCTCCCATCTTTGGATAAAACAAAAAATGAGGAATTCTTAATATATTCTTATTCCAAAAGAATAAATGACAAATTTTATAAGATTCAATAAAAAATTTTAATAATTATTTTATAGGGAAGGAATTGCTATGCTTAGTGTGCGACTCGTTGGTTTTTTTAGAGTGGTTCAATTAAAACAAAAATTCTACGAATTTTTTAATAAAGAACTAAAGAACTAATAACCTACTCATCGCTTCGCATTATCTGGATATAAAGAACCCGTCCAAATAAATAAAGATATATGGGGTTATATAATTATAGCAACTGAAAACGGAAATAAAAACGAATCTGATTATGAGTTGTAAAGCAATAAGAATATACAGATAAACGAAGAGGTGAAAGAAAGAGAGAAAAAAAAGATATCAATGATATAGAATTCTAATATGTAAAGGTCTATGGGTCATCTCATAAAAGGTAGTGTAATAAAGCATCCATATTAAAAATTCATCCATAATGGATGGAATATATTCCTAGAATAAAAAAATCCAGAGCCGCGAATCAATCAAACTGAGAAGGTTGATTCAAAAAAAAAGAATAAAATAAATAATAAAATTTTATTAAAATAAAATCTTATTAATAGAGGCTCCATTGTAGAATTTAGACCTAACCATAAATCGAAAAGCGATGGGAACGACGGAACCTGTGAATACCTAAGATAATTTTTTTTTTAAGTAAAAACAAATCTTAATAATTCATTAGGTGGGATGGCGGAAGAAACTAAGAACCAATTCATTGTTTTTTGAGGAATTGTGGACTAACCCTACATTCCATCTGAAATTGATAATGAAAGAGTAAATATTCGCCCGCGATAATTTTTTTTCTTTTTTTATTTCAAAATTTTTGCCAATCCGATACGATAATAAAAAGAAAAGACAAATACAGATTCGTTAGAATCTTATACCAAAACAATATATATCAAAGCAAGATATACAAATTTCTAATAGATCAACATGTATGTTATTGTATATTTTGTTATCGATTAAATATTTTTGAATCGATTCATTCGTGAGGAGCCGTATGAGGTGAAAATCTCATGTACGGTTCTGTAATAGAGATGGAATTGAGAAACAACCATCAACTATAACCCTAAAAGAACCAGATTCCGTAAACAACATCGAGGAAGAATGAAAGGAAAAGCCTATCGAGGTAATCGTATTTGCTTCGGCAAATATGCTCTGCAGGCACTTGAACCCGCTTGGATCACATCTAGACAAATAGAAGCAGGGCGCCGGGCAATGTCACGAAATGTCCGTCGGGGTGGACAAATATGGGTACGCATATTTCCAGACAAACCTGTTACAGTAAGACCTACCGAAACGCGTATGGGTTCGGGAAAGGGATCTCCCGAATATTGGGTAGCTGTCGTTAAACCCGGCAAAATACTTTATGAAATGAGTGGGGTCTCAGAAACTATAGCTAGAAAAGCTATTTCAATAGCAGCATCGAAAATGCCTATACGAACTCAATTCATTCTTTCAGAATAATCATTCGAAGGAAAGAGGTCTTTAGTATGAAAAAAAAATTGCAATTGTGGGTTTCTTTTTTTTTTTTTTGAACACAGAATATTTTTTTTACTTCAACTTTTTGACTGAAAGATAAAAAAAAATGATATGATTCAACCTCAAACCTATTTAAATGTAGCCGATAATAGTGGAGCTCGCGAATTGATGTGTATTCGAATCATAGGAGCTAGTAATCGACGGTATGCTTATATTGGTGACATTGTTGTTGCTGTAATTAAAAAAGCAGTACCAAATACGCCTTTAGAAAGATCAGAAGTGATCAGAGCTGTAATTGTACGTACTTGTAAAGAACTCAAACGTAGTAATGGTATGATAATAAAATATGATGATAATGCTGCGGTTGTAATTGATAAAGAAGGAAATCCAAAAGGAACTCGAATTTTTTGCGCAATACCTCGAGAATTGAGACAGTTAAATTTTACTAAAATAGTTTCATTAGCACCCGAGGTATTATAATACGAGATCATTATATGGGTATATCATTTAATAATTTCAATTATGTAATTAATATTTCAAAAATAATAATATAATAGATAGAAAAAAAGGAATGAAATATATATATTTATATATTCAAAATCAAAATGCGAATTCTGAATTCTATAAAAAATAGAATTCAGAATTCGCATTCCAAATTAATTAGTATAAAAGTTCATTTTCTAATATTCGATTTTTTTTTTTTAGTTTGAGAATCTTCTATATATATATACATTATCCTATTAGATTAGAATAAGATTATATATATATAGTATTAAAGTATTCATTATATTCTCATATTCAATAATTAGATATTTTATTGAATCAAAAAATGGGAGCACGTTGATTATATTGAAAGTAAGGAACAAAAATCATTTTCATTTATCATGGGTAAGGATACCATCGCTGATATAATAACCTTGATACGCAATGCTGACATGAATAGAAAAAGAACAGTTCAAATACCACTTACTAATATTATCGAAAACATTGTTAAAATACTTTTACGAGAGGGTTTTGTTGAAAACGTCAGAAAACATCGGGAAAACAACAAATACTTTTTAGTTTTAACTCTACGATATAGAAGAAATAGGAAAGGATCATCTAAAACGTTTTTAAATTTAAAAAGGATCAGTACACCAGGTCTCCGAATCTATTCTAACTATCAACGAATTCCTAGAATTTTAGGAGGTATGGGGATTGTAATTCTTTCTACTTCTAGAGGTATAATGACAGATCGAGAGGCTCGATTAGAAAGAATCGGCGGAGAAGTTTTATGTTATATATGGTAATTTTTCGGATATTCTTATTTGATATCCGAATTATATAAAAAACTTCTATCCATTCTTGTCAATGGAGAGCGAAAACACAGATTTCTAATATTACTCCTAATACATTAGTGAATGTGTAAAGAGGATTTAATTAACTAGAATAGAAAGCAAAAAATTCATGAAGATTTAATTATTGAATCACTTCTCAGGGTATATTCCAGGTTCCTTTATAGAAAAAATAGAATTTAAATAAGATTCTGGGCTATGTTTCCAAGAAAATTCCACGTACTCTTCTTTTATATGTATACGATACGGTGACCGGGAAAGTAAAAAATGTAATAAGGAAACCCTATTTTCTTCCAATAAATAGATTCGGCATTAAGTTAAGGAATGATAAATATGAAAATAGGAGCCTCTGTTCGTAAAATTTGTGAAAAATGTCGATTGATCCGCAGACGAGGGCGAATTATAGTAATTTGTTCCAATCCAAGACATAAACAAAGACAAGGATAATATTTTCACAAAACAAAAATATAGTATAGATTCTATATTAGAATCTATTCTATGTTATAAGTATTATAACAAATATTATTGCTTTATATTTCAAATCTATCTTAGTAGAAATAGAATATAATTAAGATAGAAATATAGTTAAAGAATCCGTTTTTGACAGGAAATGGATATATCCATATATTTCGGACTTATCTTTTTTAATTTTTAAAATAATAAAATATGGCAAAACCTATACCAAAAATTGGTTCACGTAAAAATGGACGTATTGGTTCGCGTAAGCATCCTCGTAAAATACCAAAGGGTGTTATTTATGTTCAAGCTAGTTTCAACAATACCATTGTGACTGTTACAGATGTACGGGGTCGGGTGATTTGTTGGTCCTCTGCCGGTTCGTGTGGCTTCAAGGGTACACGAAGGGGGACACCGTTTGCCGCTCAAACCGCAGCAGCAAATGCTATTCGAACGGTAGCGGATCAAGGCATGCAACGAGCAGAAGTCATGATAAAAGGTCCCGGTCTTGGAAGAGATGCAGCATTAAGAGCTATTCGTAGAAGTGGTATACTATTAAGGTTTATACGGGATGTAACGCCTATGCCACATAATGGATGTAGGTCCCCTAAAAAAAGACGTGTGTAAAACTAAAAATAAACATTAAAGAAAGAGATTTCAAGAGAAATAAACAATTTTTGATAAAAATATATAACTATGATTGGAGAACAAGTAAAAGTATCTACTCGGACACTACAGTGGAAATGTGTTGAATCAAGAGTAGACAGTAAGCGTCTTTATTATGGACGCTTTATTCTGTCTCCACTTAGGAAAGGTCAAGCTGATACAATCGGCATTGCAATGCGAAGAATTTTGCTCGGAGAAATAGAGGGAACATGTATCACACGTGCAAAATCTGAGAAAATACCACATGAATATTCCACCATAGTAGGTATTCAAGAATCAATACATGAAATTTTAATGAATTTGAAAGAAATTGTATTGAGAAGTAATCTGTATGGAACTCGGGACGCGTCTATTTTTTTTAAAGGTCCTGGATATGTAACTGCTCAAGACATCATTTTACCACCTTCGGTGGAAATCGTTGATGATACACAACATATAGCTAACCTAACAGAACCCATTAATTTGTGTATTGAATTACAAATTGAGAGGAATCGGGGATATCGTATAAAAACATTAAACAACATTCAAGACGGAAGTTATACTATAGATGCTGTATTCATGCCTGTTCGAAATGCGAATCATAGTATTCATTCTTATGTGAATGGGAATGAAAAACAAGAGATACTCTTTCTCGAAATATGGACAAATGGAAGTTTAACTCCCAAGGAAGCACTTTATGAAGCCTCCCGGAATTTGATTGATTTATTTATTCCTTTTTTACATGCAGAAGAAGAAAACTTAAATTTAGAAAACAATCAACACAAAGTTACTTTACCCCTTTTTACTTTTCATGATAGATTGGTTAAGGATACACTAAGGAAAAATAAAAAAGAAATACCATTGAACTCCATTTTTATTGACCAATTAGAATTGCCTCCCAGGATCTATAATTGTCTCAAAAAGTCCAATATACATACATTATTGGAACTTTTGAATAAGAGTCAAGAAGACCTTATGAAAATTGAACATT